CCAATAGATGAACCGTGTATGGGTGGTCCTAGTGCTACTAAGAAGCCCATTAAAAATTTCAACTTATTGAAAAGGCAACAAGATGTTTTTTTCCAAGATTTAAGGAATTCAAAATCCTATTCATTAATGAATAGGATAGTTGATCTATGGAAGATAAAAACATATTTTGAAATTGAAAATCCTTCCTCGAATTGTGCTATTTCATCAGATCCCGGATGTACTATTCTTAGAAAGCCAAGTTATATGAACCGATCCGACTGTATTCAATCTATAAAATGGAATTTTACTCTGCCTTGGAATCTATCTTCTACATTCTGTGATCAAAGCAAAGGACAATACATATGGCTCAACAATTTGAGATTGAAAACGAAAAAAATTGTTCTGAAAATAACAGATCAATTCACTCTATCAATAACTAAGCCTAGTAAGGTTCATTATCAAATTTCTTTTGATATTGATTATCACATGAATCCATTATATGAACTCAACAAGAATGGATCGTTGAGATCGAATCGGATCTTTAACCACAGAGAGAAATTGAATAATAAATCTTTATGGGTCCTCCTTAATATTACTGATAAAGAGGATGAATATTTAGATCAAATAATCGACAAAGAATTAAGCCAAATCAATTCCAAAAATTGCTTGGAGATAGGAACCCCTCTTAACGATTATAGAACTGAAGCTTTCAATTGGTATGAATCAATTCGGTATAAGATTGCCGGGTATTCAGAAAATGCATTCAATAGATTCTATTTTATGAGCAGGTTAAGTCGCAATTTAAAGGATCAAATTCGAACAAATTGGATAGCAAATGAAAGTTTGAATAATGTAACGAAAAATACAATTGACCGGCATTCATCCAGTTGGAGAAAAAGTCAGAGAGAATGGTTCAACCATTCTATTATTCGAACGGATAAACATATCAATCGGAATTTGAATGTGTACAAATGGTCCAATCAGACCGAATACTTTATGAAATATTTGAAACATGTTTTTTCTAAACAAAACTATTTTCAAATAGTGTTCGATCCAATTGAATCATGTACTAATACTAATCAAGATTCAATTGGTTGGTCTGTAAATCCCAACAAAAAAGATTATTCAAAGTTTTCTTCCCTTTTTGAAATTACTGTGGAGATCTTAAATTCGAAGTTCGATATCATTTCGAAGTTCAATTCTAAGTTCGATATTTTCATTTCGATTTTGGATTTTCGCTTTAATGAGCTAAAAAGTCTTAATTATCAACGATTAAATGAGTTGTTGGATCCAATTGGTGCTCTAATCGTTCATTTCAAAACATTCAAACCCTTTCTTTTGGATGACCATAATCTTTCACAAAGATCAAAATTATTGATCGATGAAGGAACAATTGCACCATTTGTTCCGAATGAGATACCGATTAATCCATGGATTATTGACTTATTCGATAATGAAAAGAATCGCATGGAATCGTTCGATAACACTGATTTTTCGACGATATCCAACGATCGAGACAATTGGTTGAATCCCGTGAAACTATCTGATCAGAGCTCATTGAGAGCTTCTTTTCACGGAGCAAATACGCTCCAATTTTTTGATTATTTGCATCATCCTCGGTCAAATTATAGGAAGAGATTACCTTCTTATATGGAAAGAATTCATATAAAAAGGAAGAATCTTACATATGGACAATTATTCAATCTTTTACCCATCCACAACAATCTCTCTTCTTTGCCCATTGGTGAAATAGGAACCGTTCACTCGGAGAAAGAGACTATTTCATTCATCAAGTCACAAGTATCTAACATATTATTACCTAAATATTTACAACGAAAACGAAGTGGTGACCAAACATTTGTATTAATCTATGACTTGTACAGATCCTTCAATTTACTAACTCGATTGAATCCATTCGTTCGTGACAAGAGATATCTTTCCTCGATCGAAGATATTTCTACAACGCCTTTAACAAAAGAACAAATAGTCAATTTGGAAAAAACTTTTTGCCAGTCTTTTTTCAATAGATCCGATTCAGAAGAAAACAACCTCGATCAGTACCTTAAAAAGAGTTTCAGTTCAAACACGGGTCTTATTGAAACTCAATCTTATAAAGATGATTTACTATCCGAAATATTTCCCAAAAAGAACCAGGAAATGTTTCATCGTATTCAAGATTGGTTTGTAACCGAAAGTTTTCAAAACATAATTGGAAACGAAGGCATAGATGGGAGGAGTACCGTTTCCAATTCATCTCAAGAGGAACGGGATATTCTACCATCACCGCGTTTTAATGAATGTGTTAAGAAACAGGAGATGTATAGGTTCTATCGAATAGATAGTATTTTTTCAAAATGGGATTTGTTCAAAAAATATATGCCATGGTTTTTTACTTCTGCATGGTGTAAATATATTGAAAATATTCTTTTAGATACTCTTCCGGAGATATTACTACATGGCAGTAATCCATTTGTATCGATTTTGCGAGATAGTCAGCATAATATTATGCATAAATTTAATTTATTGTGGGAACCTATACAATGGAAATTGAGAACGAATCTTTTCAAATTGATTTTTAGATTCAGAACGAATCTTCTGAATAATTTTTTGTTTCTAAATAATCCTTTGGATTCTGCTTTATCTTCCTGCGAGGATTTTTTAATAGAAGAAACTAATTCATCAGTTCCATTAATATGGGCACATCTGAGATTATTAAATGTTCGGGGGTATGAATATTGGATTCTTATCCCTTTTGTCGTCTTTTTTGGGTATTGTGTTCTTCAATATTTTCAAGTGATTTCCTTAATCTTTATCAAATTAAAGATAGACTTTGAACTCATCAAGTATTTAAAGGATCCGTCGTACGTGATAGAGTTGCAAAAAATGACTCTCTTGTTCTCTGATATAGGGGACACATCCAGCTCTTCTTCTATCAAGAGGAAGATGAAGAATAGAAAGCTTAATTTGCCCATAACTAGAATAAAAGAGTTGAACAGATGGTGTTCCAGCATGGATATATCCGAAAAAGAGATAGAATTACTAGTTCAGTTTCTAATGACAGGAAGAAACATTTCTCAATATGGATTGAATTTTACTTACAGTCAGAATTTCAAGAAGGAACCGGGTTCTCTAATAACTGAACAGCCAGGAATTATTTACTTACAATATGTGGCCTACACTTATCAAAAAGATCTAATGAATTACGAGTTTGATCAATTTTGTTTAACAGAAAGATCGGTATTCCTTGCTTTTTGTCAGAAGATTACCTCTTCACAAATATTTATTCAAACCAATCCCGCATTGAATAAAACCCCTTTCTCACTCCACTCAGGATCATTACTTTCCAAAGGGATTTTACTGATAGCTCCTATAGAAACTGGTCAATCCTGTTTGGTCAAAAGTATAGCAACAGACTCTTATGTTCCTTTAATCAAAATATCTCTGGACAAGTTCTTGCATGGTCAATATTTAAATTACCCTGATACTCAAAGTATTGATCCTGATTTTGATAATTTGGTGACAGAAAAAATTCAACAATTCCATCTTACCTTTGAATTGGCGAAAAGAATGTCTCCTTGCATAATTTGGATTCCAAACATTCATGAACTGAATGTCAATGACCTGACTCTTGGTTTAGACTTAACTGAGTCTTTCCTTGGTTTATTACTGCACCATATCTCTAGAGATAAAGATTCTCTTAGAAATATTCTTGTTATTGCTTCGACTCATATCCCCCAAAAAGTGGATCCAGCTCTAATATCTCCAAATCGATTAGATAGATCGATCAATATTCGAATGCTTGTTAACCTACAACGACGAATGGAACTTCCTATTCTTTTAGGTATGAAAGGGTTCTACTCGGAAAAAGAGTGGTCCTCTTCCAATGAATGTGCATCTAGAACCATAGGTTGTGATGCACGAGATCTAACAGCACTGGTCAATGAAGCCTTATTAATTAGTATTACCCGAAAGAAATCAGTTATAGACACTAATACAATTCGATTAGCTCTTCATAAGCAAATTTCGAATTTTCAATCTATGGATGGATCCGATCAAAATGACAAAATACTTATCTACAAGGTAGGAAAGGCTGTTATACAAAATACACTTCGAAGGAATTCTCCCATGAATTCTCTATCTACCAAAAAGGAAGTATGGAAGAAAAGGTTTTCTTATTTGTCCGAATGGTATTTAGAACCTTCGATTGCCGAAACAACTATGAAGGAATTAACTATACTCCCCCATATTTTGAGTTGCTTGGCCGGATCAGCGGCTCGAGATTCTTGGTCTATATCGGAACGAAATAGAGAGAATTGGATTCCTCTAGATAGATTCGCTGAGCATGATTTTTATCTAGCTTCTAGTCTTTTAGAAAGTCTTCTGGTGGAGTTTCCATGGTCAGGAATATGTCGGGGTAAGTCCGATAAGGATCAAATTACATTTGTTCCTCAGCCCAAAACGAGAAATAATCTAGATATTATACGATTTCTGAAAGAATATGAATTGAAGTTTATACAAGAAACTCTCGGCACAAAACAAATGGATAGGGATACGGATGAAGAATTGATCAGTAAAGTAGTTTGGGCTCCTAGGATCTGGCGTCTTAGTTTTTTTCGCAGTAATCGATTCGATCGTACAATAAGACCCAATGAGTTGGGATCTTCGTATAAGTTCGGATCGGTTAAAGAAAAGCAGAGAGGAAGATCTCAAATTTCTATAGAATATTCGATGCAATATAAACCCTCCAAGAAACCATTGTTCTTTTTAGGAAGACGATTTCTTTGGGATTCCTTCCTATTTCAAGAGCAGCACCTTGTGTTTTCACGCCGAGAATTTTTCGCAAATGAAGAACTGCTAAAAAGGCTTTATATTACTCATAGTTCAATGAGAAGAGCATCAAAATATGGTTTTTTCCCTAAAAAAAGTCTCCAAGGTGCTTTTCGTAGATATAATTCAAAATCCATGACCAATTCGGTTTTTATAATGAATGAGTGGAAACCTATAGGAAAGGAACATATCGAGGATTTCAAACGCATTCAAGCAATTAGTATCCAATTGGAACGTATGCAGCCATATTCTCCTCTATTTACATATCAACGTTGGTTGATCGAAAATCCGAGAGAAAAGGTTGACCGCTTCGAATCGTTAATTCATCGCCAAAGATGGCTCGGAACCAATAGTTTATTATCTAATGAATCTTTTCTTTATAATACTCTATCCGAGAGTTATCAATATTTATCAAATCTGTTCCTATCTAACAGAATGTTATTGGATCAACTGACAAAGACATTGTTGGATAAGAAATGTCTTTTTCCAAATGAAATTGAACACTCAATTCATACAACAGGATTCAAATTTAACATCAGCCGGGAGAATCTGTAATCATCGATGAAAGATCAATGGAATATGGAATTAAGTAAAACAAAATGAACCGGGCAGTAGGGTCGTGGAAACCAATGAGAAGTTCTACATATGCTCCGATTTAAGATCCTATAAGAAATCCTTTCCTGGTATTGTCCAAGAATAGTAAGTATTTAGAGGAAAAAAAAAGACTTGATAGATCTTTAATTTTAAGATAGGTTTCTCACTCCGAGATCTCGACCATGTAAGAGTAAGCATGGTAAGGACTAGAGTCACAGGATCCAACGTAAATATAGTGTTTAGGTTCGGTTGCAACCCCCGGATCTTGCAAGATCTTGAGAGGGGTATATGGTCAATCTATGTATCTTGCAAGACCTTAACAGATTATTCTCAATCTGTGTCCTTAATGAAATATACTTCATAATACGAGGGTGGACCATTTCGGAAATGAAATAGAGAAGATCGCCAAGATCCTGCCTGTGATCCACTGTCCTATTCTAACAGCTTTAACTTGTAGGTAATTGTCGGAATACCTCGTATCAACAGATACGAAGGAAATCTATCCCAGTCTATTGAGAGATTCTCATACGAGATTTGCCATTGGATTGCTCATTCAATAAGCATGATAAATTTTATGCCTTGAAGAGGACTCGAACCTCCACGCTATTAAGCACGAGATTTTGAGTCTCGCGTGTCTACCATTTCACCATCAAGGCATCCCGAAAGTGAATCCTATTCCATGAATAGGATTCATATATATATTGAACATATCCCGATATGTTCAATATATATAGAATATATGTAAGAGATAGCGTATTGGAGTATTGATATCGATCGGTCGTATAGGTTCATAATATAGAATCCAATTCTTTTTCTTTTTACTTTCATTATTTGGAGGATATTTCATATACATAAAGAAGATGACTGAACATCTTTTCTTTTTCGATTTAATAGAAGCCTAAAGAATTTAATATGGTACCAAATAACAATATGTAAAGAACAGGTTCGATCCTATTATATCTATTCCTGAATAGAACGGAGCGGCCAGATATCCATATTTCAATAGATAGATCTCTATGTGCATATATATCCATTGCCATGCGTTCGTTCGATGAAGATAGGAACGAACATCGAAGATTCGATTCAAGCGGCTGGAGCAGCTATTTTCGGAGCGAAAGAAAAGCAACGACTGGAATGGGAGAGTTGTTGAAAGGAGGATCCCTCACTCCTTTCTCTCATTCAGAACCGTGCATGGGACTCGAATCTCGCACGGTTCCTAAGTGATAAAGAAGGAATAACATAATTATCTGATTCCTTTTTTATTACCTTCCTCGCGTATGTATGTATAAGACCAAATCTATTCAATCAATAGAAAGTATTACCAATCCCTCTTACAAAATCTCTTTGTTAATTCAAAGATATTAGTTGTTTCTGACCTTGCTTTACCTTAATGGTTATTTTGACAAAAAATGTTTGAAAAAACCTTTTTTTCGGTAAAAGTGATGTCTTGGTCCGAGTGGGGGTAGGGATAACAGTCCTTTTCTTTATCTTTTCCACATGTCCATAGAGTTTTGAGAGATATAAAAATTGATAAAAAAGAAAGATATCTATTCACTCTATTTTATTATAGAGGTAATAATTTGTAGAACGAATCGCACTCCTTCATATACGTAAAGGGTCCATTGATGTAAAGGAACTGGAGAAAGTTCGAATCCAATTCCTACAGTTATGGATATAAGAGCAATCCAAATTCCTGGAGAGTTCTAAATTTGTGTATCTATTAGACCATTTACTATTTATTGAAGCTCAATCTCTCCCCCGGATAGACCATATAGCCAAGAAAGACCATAGACCAGAATGGAAAAACTTGCCCCACCCATAAGTAAATATTTCATAGTAGCCTCATTGGGTTGGAGCGTACATCTCTCTTAGTATATCAATATAATAGATAAGAACATGAACTGAAACATTCTGAAGCTATCAAGCCATTAGCACCACGTAAAAACATTCCTCCTAGAGCAGCTGTTAATATGAATAAAAGAAACTCTGTTATAGCCATTTCTGTACATTGAATGTACTCCACGGATAGAGGAACACATAGAGTTGAACGTAGTAAATTGATGAATCGAAATATTTCGTTTCGTTTCAATTGTTCGTTCGGAAATGACCCAAAGAGCTGATAATAGGTTCTTCTCTCCATCGAAATGATAAGACCGCTATGCTTATTACTAAACTTTTTAAGAGATGAAATAGGACCAAGCTATATCTTCTTGATCAGGGATTAAATTGATCATCAAGAATTAGGCCGAGAATCAGGATACATTCTGGCCGGGGAAAGATAACTTCCATGGAAGAAAAGCAAATGAAACTCTTTCAAATGATCTCAGGGTATAATTGAAAATGAAGTTTTCACTTTGTACATGCCAGATCATGAATTAGTAATTTCATTCAATCTCTGAAAGAGTAGAAATATGTTCCAACTTCCAATTTTCGGAATAGGAGATTTACATAATCCTCATGAATAGGATCGAATATTCCTCCATAATCTATCTCCTTATTCCTTAAGGAAGCCTTCCCAAGAGGACTTAGTTGATCTATCTATGATTTATGTTCCTTCTTCTTTTTTCTCTTTTGTTCCGATAAAATGGATCCATCCCGATCCGAACGGGAATCAATTTATAATTTATCAGGATATGTAAATCAACTATATAGATAGGTAGATCTCGCTCGATCCTTTTTATTAATTAACGGAAATGTGCAAAAGCTCTATTGGCCTCTGCCATTCTATGGGTCTCTTCCTTTTTGCGTATAGCATTGCCATTCCCTCTGGCAGCATCCATTAATTCGTGACTCAATTTGAAATCCATATTTCGACCCGGACGTTTTCGAGATGCCCCTAATAACCAACGAATGGCAAGTACTTTTCCTTGTGTAGATCTTATCTCGATGGGAACTCGATAAGTTGATCCACCCACACGTCTTGCTTTTACTGTGACATTGGGAGTTACTCTACGTATTGCTTGGCGTAGAACAGATAGTGGATTTTTCTCTGTCTTTTGTTGAATATTTTTGATGGCTCGATAAAGAATTCGATAAGCCAATGATTTTTTCCCGTTTTTAAGAATACGGTTAACCACCATGTTAACTAATCGATTATGATAAATAGGATCGGATTTTGCAGTTTTTTTTTCTGCAGTACTTCGCCGTGACATGAGTGTGAAAAAGGTTCAAGAATCTATTTCATAAAGGCTGAAAATAAATCATTTATTTTGGCTTTTTGACTCCATATTGTAGGGTGGATCTCTAAAGGTATGAAAGATCTCCCTCCAAACCGTACATACGACTTTCGTCGAATACGGCTTTCCACATGATTATATCTGCATAGATGAGATATATTCTTTATGCATATAATTCTGTTTACTCACTCTCGATTGAGTATCCGTTCCCTTTCTTTCTTTTACTATGATTGGAAATCCTGTATTTTACATATCTATACGATCAAGTCCTTAGGTTTACAAAATAGTGTATAAAAAAAGTGTTTCAAATCATTGCTATTTGACTCGAACCTGTTCTAAAAAGGTCAAGGTATTTAAAATTTTCTGTTGAAACAATCAGGGAAAACTTCGAAAATGATTTCGATATTAAACCTTAGACATATAATAGTTCCAAATCTCCTAGAAAAAGAAGATCGTTTGTTTTACGGTAGCCTGCTCTAGTCCCCTTACAAAACGTTCGTTCTTAGGTTAGCCATATACTTCACATGTTCCTAGCAATTCACATGGCATCATCATGAAATGATACAAGTCTTAGATAAGTAAGAATATACAACGCACTAGAACGCCCTTGTTGACGATCTTTTACTTCGGCAGCATCTAGGGTTCCTCGAACAATGTGATATCTCACACCGGGTAAATCTTTAACCCTTCCTCCTCTTACTAATACTACAGAATGTTCTTGTAAATTATGGTCAATACCAGGTATATAAGCAGTTATTTCAAATCCAGAGGTTAATCGTACTCTGGCAACTTTACGTAAGGCAGAGTTTGGTTTTTTGGGGGTGATAGTGGAAAAGTTGACAGATAAGTTGTCTTCACTGTCACTCTACAAAACCGTACATGAGATTTGCACCTCATACGGCTTCTCGTTCGATTCTTTCGAAGTAGGATAAATTGGATTTTTTTCGTTGTTCGAGAATATTCATATTCCCTTCCTTCATGCATTATGTCGCAAAGAGTAACTGGAACCAATTCAGTAAAACACGTTTTCGTGTTCTAACCAAACACTAATGAATCATCTTTTTTTCTTTTTTTTTTTAAGATTATGCAAAATCTTCGGGATTTCTTATTCCTTCTCTATTCCCATCCTGTAAGTATAGCGTCTGAAAAAATACTCTTTTGTATGAATCGACATTATTACATGCTAATTCCTTCTTGATATCTCGATATATCATTCCTCCAAATCACAAATTGGATTCGAAATTGACGGGTTAATGTGAGCTTATCCATGTGGTTATACACTGTTCGAATTCGAACAGGAATCAATTTAATGAAAGATCTTGGCTTTCGTGCTTTGGTTGGGGTTGTCCAAGATCATTTCGATGACCTATGTTGAAGAGATATATATCCATATCTATATGAGATATGATCGACTGTGTAAGGCCCGCAAATAGCAATCGATATGGCCAGAGAAAGTATACGGAAAAGGAAGTTCCTTTTTATCTGATTAGTCAATGATCTCGCTCGGTGAGTCTTTTCTCCTATGATGAACTGCTGGCATCAGTCCTATATCTTGTTTCTGTGGATCGGTGGAAAAAAAAGTAAGGGCTCAGCGGGAAGAGGATTGTACCACGAGAGAGCGAAGGGGTCAATCTGTTCCGAAGAGACAACATGCATTTTGGAAATGTAGTTGTACTCTCACATCGATCCAGATTCAGAAGTATTTCCATCTAGGGAAGTCAATATTTACCCGCTAGGCAAGAGGATAGCGATGCTAGTTACAAATTATGTTCCGGTAGGATGTAAATGTATTTATATTAAGTAGTTAACGGTTGCATAGCATAGGGTCTTCTCTTTTCTGTTCTGTAATGATGGATCCCGTACGTGTTCCTGAGAAAAGGAATTTGTTCATTTTTGGGGTCTCGAAGTGGAAAAACATCGAAACTTTTGAATGGAAAGAGATATAAAAGATATAAAAGTAGATCTTATTTTTCGGAAACGGTAATATCCTTGGTGCAAGAAGAACAATTTGATCCGTATCATCTCCGTATAATCTTTACTCGATCCTGTTCTCCTTGTTTTTCCAAACAATATTAAGTCCTTTTCGCACGCACTAGTGCTAGATCGGATCAAACATGCTGAACAAAATATTTTTCATGTTAATGTAAAACTTTCTTGATCGAGATAGGTAAAATATTACCGATTTTACGGGACCATATGTTATGATTCGAATCAGTAGGAAATACTATTTTCGATAGAATTGACTCAGAAAAGTATCTAGTCTTTTCTTTCTCATTCTTTCTTTTCGTAGTAGTGTGAAAAGAAGGAAGGTCTGGCTTCAAGTTGTTCGAGATAAAATAGTGGGATAGTGGTGTTGAGTCTATCGACCCTTTGGTAAGTTATTATTCATAAGTCAGTTCTCTTTCCAGATGAGGGTAGGGGAGGGATATAACTCAGCGGTAGAGTATCACCTTGACGTGGTGGAAGTCATCAGTTCGAGCCTGATTATCCCTAAACCTAATGTGAGCCCTTCTATCTATTTTTTTTTTTATTTTATGACTCTTCGTATCGTAGGAGGCCCGTGGTATTTACATGATAGGGTATGGATGGCTATACTGGAAGTGAGCTCCGGGCCGATATGAAGCGAATGAATACAAGTTCAAGTTATGCCTAAAAACAATTCTGAATGTATTTGAATATTATAGCTCTCTTCACTCCAGAGGCTCGCTCGTTTCATTTACACGAACTCTTTCTTTTTCATGGTATTGAATTAGATTCATTCTCCCTGTAATTGGGGTAAAAAATAAATGAAAAAAAGAAGATCCTGGCTAATAAAATGGGAAGAGATACAAAGTTATAAATTTCTATGCAATCCATAGACCGAATCCAATTTGATGAATTTTTAATTCAAATCCTTTCGCATCGGAAGCGCCTTATAAAGCTCTTTGACCTTAGAATTCTTAGTACGTTGCTTTTACGCGATCTACGTAAAAGAAATCCATATTTTTTGATAAAAGGTGTAGTAGTACTTACATTCTCGGTCCTCATATATCACGTCAATCATAAAAGTAGTATGATCGAGAGAAAAAATTTCTGTTTGATGAAACTATTTCCTATACATATAAACTTTATGGAACTCGGAAATGAAACATCGGAAGAATATTTAAAACCTTTAAACAAAAATTGGTTTATATTTCCGCATCTTTTCCTGTCTTTCCAATTGAAAAGATCTTACAATCGATCCATAAAGCATTCCAATCCCATTAGTTTCAATTCAGGATATGACAGGAACATTAACAAGAAGGATGAGATGATCGCGGAGAATCAAGGACCGAGTGAAACTCATTCGAAGAAGGATGAAAAAGATATTCCCTCGATATCGATCGTTATATAAATATATTCTATAAAATGGATGAGAATATATCATGGAAATTGACCTTTAAATTGAATTGGTAGATTCCATTATTATTTCTTTTACGTGTTCGTCGAGAGAATGGATTGATTCAATTTGCAGCAGACTCCGATAAAGAATATGCGGAGTTCTCTACGAGAGAAATGAATAAATGAAATACATAAGATGTCTTTCACATCACAATATATGAATTAAACCCATTGTTCCTTATGGCAGTTCCAAAAAAGCGTACTTCTAGATCCAAGAAAAAAATTCGTAAAAATGTTTGGAAGGGAAAAGCATATCGGGCCGCAATAAAAGCTTTTTCTTTAGCTAAGTCTATCTCCACCGGTCATTCAAAAAGTTTTTATTGCATAGCCAATGATGATTCCTCTGGATCATCCGAATCAAAATTGAAATCAATTGATTTGGATGATCCATAGCACAACACGAGCGAATATACGACACCACCCTTCAGGACCCTGGAGAATGGTGATGCGAAATAAATCATTTTATTCGGGTACTCCAAGGGTGGTTGTACGAAAGGGACACGGTCATTAATTAGTTCCATTACAGTACTTCCCTTCAGCCAATCTGGAGAAATGGGGAATTTATAAACCATTCCTCTATTCATTCCGCCTTCCTTCCCACTGGAAAAGGATTAGAGTTCATCATTTTTTGTAAGGATCCCGAATGAACTTCAGCATTACCATTATGCTATATTTCCGGTAGCTAAACCTTATCAACATCCCAATCCATCCATTTCGATCCGAAACTAGAATCGAAACGATTTCATTTTTTATAAATAATGGTACAGAACCTACGGAATCATGCATGGGGATGATATTATTTTATGATGGAATCGCTCGTGCATTTCGTAATAGATGCAGGTTATTGCTCTATGGTGAATAATTACTAATTTGTAGTTTCAGATATCTCGATTCATCCTTCTTCTGCTTCTGCTCCTCCCAATGATTCATCCCCTTATTGGGTCTGAACCCATTCTTTCCCTCCTTTATGGTTGGATGGAAAAGAGTGCTCAATCCTTTAGGAGAACTCAAAGTCATCATCGTTATTCGTATCTCTACCATTTATAATGCGTAATGCCCAAACTATTGTAGCAGAGATACATAAAAAGAGCTGACCAAAATAAATATAGGTGCGTAATCTAGTGTAACTTTTTATCCTATTAATGAAACCCCTTTCTACATCTCAGTAACTAAAATAGGATCAATTAATTAGCAGCCTGTATATAGTCATATTAGCCCGTATGTAATATTATTGTGAGCTATCAATATATTTGGATGTCTCCCCTAAAATTGAAAAGTCCAACAGGATATTGGAGAAAAATAACACGGGAAATCATGGATCAGAAACATAGTTTCGTTCTAGATATGTATATAATCAAACCATCCAATCAAAAAGATTGAAAAGTGCTGAGCCATGTATCTCTCTTTATTGTTTGGAATCTAGCTGCTCCGACCATCGTGAACCAAAATTGAAAGATATTCTTTGTCCGATAACGCATGTTACTATTTCCTCATTCTCTTTCGGAGCAGCGGGATCTGAACCCACGACCTCCATCACCCCAAGATGGCACGCTACCAAGCTGCGCCATGCTCCGTTATAACCATCAACCAACATAAAATTGATTCAAATGTCAATGCCCCAACTTATATTTTATTTGGACATATGTTATATTCACAGATTACTCCCTCTGCTAGACACGTTCATAACATTGACGATCTGGTGTAAATAAGCTAGTATGGTCCCTACGAAGCCGCCATGGTGAAATTGGTAGACACGCTGCTCTTAGGAAGCAGTGCGAGAGCATCTCGGTTCAAATCCGAGTGGCGGCATTTTTCCAAGAAGATCTCATCAATCAATTCTTCCTATGTAGCAATATCTGTTCAATCTATTTCCATTGTGATAGATCAATCCTATCTTTCCATCATAGATCTCATTTGGGAATAAAATGAATAAATGGGTTTATTATGATATTCATAACTTTAGAACATATATTGGCTCACATCTCTTTTTCTCTTATTTTGGTTGTCACTCTCATTTATTGGGGAACCTTAGTTTATCGAATTGAAGGACTAAGTAGTTCGGGAGGAAAGGGCATGATAGTTACTTTTCTTTGTACAACGGGATTATTAATTACTCGTTGGCTCTATTCGGGACATTTACCGTTGAGTAATTTGTATGAATCATTCATGTTCCTTTCCTGGAGTTCATCCGTGCTCCATATAGTTCTAGAAGTACGGAGCCGAGATGATCGGTGGTTAGGTGCAATCACGGCGCCAAGTGCTATGTTAACTCATGGTTTTGCTACTTTAGGTCTTCCGGAGGAAATGCAACGATCCGGAATGTTAGTACCCGCGCTACAATCTCATTGGTCAATGATGCATGTAAGTATGATATTGTTCAGCTATGCAACCCTTTTATGTGGATCCCTAGCATCAATAGCTCTTCTAGTAATTATGTCCGGAGTAAATAGACAGGTTCTTCTTGGTGCGATGGACAATTTATTTTCCCGATCCATTCTTACCAATGAAAATTTTTATTCACATGAAAAACAAAAAAGTGATTTGCAATACACTTTTTCTTTTTCATCAACGAATTATCGTAAATGTCAATTGATTAAACAATTAGATAATTGGAGTTATCGTGCGATTGGTCTCGGTTTTTCTCTTTCAACCATAGGTACTCTTTCTGGAGCAATATGGGCCAATGAAGCATGGGGATCTTATTGGAGCTGGGATCCAAAAGAGACTTGGGCATTAATTACTTGGACCATATTCGCAATCTATCTGCATACTAGAATGAATAAGGGTTGGCAGGGTGAGGAACCGGCAATTGTGGCTTCTTTAGGATTTTCTATAGTTTGGATCCGTTATTTGGGGGTCAATCTATTAGGAATAGGGTTACACAGCTATGGATGGTTGGAACCATAAATGGACCGAATTCCGGGAGGGAAGAGGAAGGATAGATTCGATCCAGTTCCTTTATGTAATTGAAAATAAGTGACATCAATAACTGGTCCAAGTTATTTCAAAGATTTATTATAGAATTATGGAATCACTACTTGAAATAACTTGAACTATATTAGATCAAAATAAAAGATAAAGAATTTCATTGTTGATTCGCTCCATTCCATTAATCTCTCAAAAGAGAAAACAGTTGGATCCATTAATTCTATTATATAGCTAACAATCCATTCGGAAAGTACAAAAATAATTTTTTGCCATTCATTTCATGGATGGAAGGATCGAGATTAACTAACTTCTACCCCATCATCCAATATAAAGAGAACTGGATCGGGATAAGCACCAATACCTATTATGGGTAGAAAGAGACAGATCAGGATTCAAATCTCTCTTGGTCCAGAATCCGTTATATGAGGGTTCGTCACATTCTAAACTTATATAGAATATTCGACGTAACATAGACAACAAGTGGATGGGAGTTAATATCGTTCCAATTGCCGCTATTGCAGTAACAATGATTCAATTTGGAAGGTCGAATAATATTTATCCAGTCATTTTTCTCGGGAAGAAAATCTAATAGATTCTGCCACAAAACCACGGATTTCCGGCAATGCAAAAGAAGACATTTAAAAACTACTGGACATAGTCTTTTAGGTATTAGCATAGCCCTACCATTTATTTCATTAAGAAGAAGAGTACGTATCCTATCGTCACTTGTTCCCGCTAAGAATGAAAGTGCCGCACCAATTGATCCATGAAAGATCATTTTCAAATGGATCCATTAAGACCTGTATCTACCATGGAACCAATAATTACAAAACCCATATGGGATACTGAAGACTATCCTCCTTTTCCAATTCCGTTGACCCAGAGAAGTTGGAGCTGCATAGACGATTTGAACCGCTCCTATGCGAAAATCAATATAAAATGAGCATGAGGTAGCAATTCTATGTTTGGATTAACCCATATCCTCCCATTTGAAATGGAACGGCTACTGAAGCATACATGTACTATAATGTGCTTACCCATGAGTATTAGGTAACCAGGTATGTAAGGGAAAAATTGGTGATTTTATTGCATAAAATGCAACGATCGAAGATTTTGAGTAACTGGCCAAGCAACTGAACTGGCCAAAGTGGTAACAAATCCCGTCAAATAGGTCCAATGGAAAGTCCGTCAATTCCCAATCTCCAATGAAAATAAATAAGATCTATCCAGTTAGACTCTTTCTTCTTTCAATCGGATCAATGAATTATCGAATTGGAAATGGTAACGGACGGAATGTATAGGTAATGAGGAAGAGTTCTAGTAAAAAAATACCTAGAGTATACCATCGGATCAGCTCATTCCCTCCCTTTATGGATGGGGAAATAATGATATTACCAAACCTGCAGATATGGGCGAACTAACAAATATTGTTGACCGAGCCAAGGTAATTCGCTCATTATAGAAATAGAAGATACTTTCCATCTCTCTCTATAAAAACCCATACTCGAAATCTTGGATTCGAGTATGGGTTTTTATCAGTGGATAAAAAAAAGAATGAAAAAATATGAGATGGATTTAACCATTTTTATTGTGCATATTGATCAGTAAGCTAGACCCATACTACGAGTTGTCTCATGCCATAAATAAACACGTACACTCAAGAAATCTGTTGGACAAGCGGATTCGCACCGCTTACAACCTACGCAGTCTTCTGTTCTTGGAGCAGAAGCAATTTGCTTAGCCTTACATCCTTCCCAAGGTATCATTTCCAATACATCTGTGGGACAAGCTCGTACGCATTGGGTACAACCAATACATGTATCATAAATTTTGACCGAATGTGCCATTGGATCTCCATTAGTTAGTAAAAAGTTTTAAATTGAATAAGATCATATATAGCCAAATCTTCTAATATATGCCCAATAAAGATGGCTAATAACGGGATATTATGAATATAAAACGAATCCTATCCATTATATTTGGAACCAATATGTTAAGGTTCTGTATTTTTGTCAATGGGACAAAGATATTTGTATCATTTCGATCCCTCCAAATCACCCCGAATATGGTCCAATCATGACAGGTAATTTGAATAATGAGTTTTATATGTATCAATAATGTTTTTGATCAATCGTAATACTATAGAGATTTCGATAGATTCTGGTCATATTGAATAGATATTCTGATCCCTCTCTCCAAAAATAGAAGAGAAGGGAGTTTGTGAAAAATATAGGAAGAGAGAGTTTGCGTACCGATATCCGCCATGAAAAGCTATACGACCCAACTCTAGCATAATCACTCTGCTATAGCTATCCCTTCGGGATACATATTTCCCGATCGATCTTTTCGGCGCATTTACCGTTATTGCCTCTGTGAACATAGTAACTAAATAATCCCATTGCGTTACATAGGGGAGATATTGGACTATTGTTCGGTTCTAAACAATTTTATCCCTCCCCCCCTATGTAAATAATCTGATAGAGGTTCACAGTCGATAACATCTTTACCATCTAGCAATAAGTCGAAGAACACCATCGATGGATAATGAGGATCCATACTTACCATCAGGGGGTCTTTCAGCAAGCATGGTTATATGTCACCCCTCTCCGGTTCGTTTTATAAATGATAACAAAAGAACGACTAATCAGGATCCGGGATCTCTAAAAATTGGATTGGAATTGAAAACTTCAAAATTAACGGGTTTTTAGCCCACGAATACCCAATTTACCAATTAATTCATCGTAACGAAGTTTATCCCTCTTGTAGAGATAAACCAGAAGTTGCTTACGTTTGCTCAAAATTTTCCACAAACCCCTTTGGGATGAATAGTCTCTTCCGTGTAATTGCAGATGCTGGGTAAGTCTTAGGACCCGATTGGTTAAATAAAATACCTGAGATTCAACAGATCCTCTCTGTTTATTGGGAATAAGAGACGAACTAATGGACAAATTCTTAATCATAAAAAAACAAATTTTCCCGGAGCTGAATGGAATTTTTTTCCCGAGTCAGAAAAAAGAATTAGATCCATTCTTTCGTTTTCATGGTCCATATAATAATTCTGATTCGTTCCGACCATTTCTATTTAAGAAAAATTGGTCGGATTCTTTCTATCTTCTTGGAGGAACATCTAGTTTTGGACCTATGGCAAAATACGATACGATATGTAGAATCTTTTCACATTGATGAAATGGAACGAACAGATTGGTTCAATTTTGGCCATATCCTGAAACTCTATTGAATCAATTCTTTTTTTTTTTTTTTTGACGAAAACGGAATTGAAGCAAAAAATCTATCAATTGAAAGTTTGGGGATACATACGTATTCTCAACATCGCAGATCGACTCCCATCATTTGTATTGAACCAATATCTATTCATGCAAATAAGATCCTCTAATCGATAACTAGGCCAAAGAAAACGTTTAATTATTTGTGTTGTATCTACGCTAAGATGTTGGTCTCTTCCCATGAGTTCTTCGTCATTTTGTATGTCTTTTCCATTGGAAAATCCTACATGATCATTCTCCGGATCAAACCGATTCAGGATTCGAAATTCTCTACGACGTTTTGGAAGCAAAATATCTTCTAAATTGAGGGAACTAAAAATGTTTTTTCTATCCCCCAGAATTTTACCGCATTGCGCAGATCCATCATAAAGATTTCCATCTATCCACTCCCGGGCTCTATTTGGAAACTTCAATGAAATACTGACGATTTTATACATCAGGAATTCGTCATCGGGTATGCTTGATAAACGATATGGTTCGGGGACCAATATTTTTTTACTTACCGATGTTTCATTTCTATTGCTTACCTTTTTCGGAACATCCCCCTGAGGAATATTCTCTTCCGATATTTCATTTCCATTGCTTACCTTTCTCGGAACATCCTCTTGAAGAAGATTCTCTTCCGATATTTCATTTTCATTACTTACCTTTTTCGGAACATCCTCTTGAAGAAGATTCTCTTCCGATATTTCATTTTCATTGCTTACCTTTTTCGGAACATCCTCTTGAAGAAGATTCTCTTCCAATATGTCATTTCCATTGCTTACCTTTCTCGGAACATCCCCCTGAGGAATATTCTCTTCCGATATTTCATTTTTATTGTCCTTCTGATCCTGAAGAATAAGAAACAGTAGTTTTAGGTTAACATTTCCCTCTTGCATATTGGTCCAAATATATTGTTCCGGATCCTTAATTCCGGACATAACCCTGCAAATCTCCGACAGCTTGGATATACTTTCTTCTCCTATATCTTCTACCGCTTTGTATTGAACAAAAACTTGAGGCTTACCAGTTTTTTTCTTTTCATCAGTTTGTTGATCTTCTACTTCACCAGTTTGTTGATCTTCTACTTTACCAGTTTGTTTCTCTTCTACTTTACCAGTTTGTTTCTCTTCTACTTTACCATATTCATCGTTCCGATTATGCTCTGTTCCTTTTTTGTTCTGAACATCTGATCTAAGACCTATTCCTTGTTTTAGAACATCTGTTTCTTCTTCCTCTATCTTTTTCCGGTCTCGTTCGTCTCGTAAAAACGATTTTCCTGGTACGGACTTCGATTTAGTGTAATATATATTCTTGATTCCCAAAAGTTCCGGGAATAACCATAATTTTAAATCTAATCCGGATCCTCTCTTCTCGATTTCCGGAGAATCCATAATGCCAACATTGTCTCTTTGCGTCTCATCAATCCCCTGCTGATTCGTAATAAGATCAGTCTTAAGATCAGTCGTAAGATCAGTCTTAAGATCAGTCTTAAGATCAGTCTTAAGATCAGTCTTAAGATCAGTCTTAAGATCAGTCTTAAGATCAGTCTTAAGATCAGTCTTAAGATCAGTTTTAAGATCAGTTTTAAGATCAGTCTTAAGATCAGTCTTCTGCCTGTCAATCATTGTTGTATGATCGTAAGTACAAGAACGTATAGCATCGTAAATATCAATAGCATCGTAAATATCAATAGTAGAACGAGGACCATTCACGAGATTGAAATCGGTACCCTTCCAATCCTCCTCGATAATATCACGAATACACTTTTCCCTGGGAATTCCTTCACGATCGATAATATCTTGATCATCTGGTATATCAGGTTGTACTGGCGGTCCGTTAATATCCGAATCTTTTGGCGAATTGATAATATCCGATGCCGAATTGATAATATCCGAATCTTTTGGCGAATTGATAATATCCGACGCCGAATTGATAATATCCGAATCTTTTGGCGAATTGATAATATCCGAATCTTTTAGCGAATTGATAATATCTGATGCCGAATTGAGAATATCCGAATCTTTGGGCGAATTGATAATATCTGATGCCGAATTGAGAATATCCGAATCTTTGGGCGAATTGAGAATATCCGATGCCGAATTTATAATATCCGATGCCGAATTGATAATATCCGAATCTTTTGGCGAATTGATAATATCCAAATCTTTCGGCAAATTGAGAATATCCGATGCCGAATTGAGAATATCCGATGCCGAATTGAGAATATCCGATGCCGAATTGAGAATATCCAAATCTTTTGTCGAATTGAGATAACTATATGATAAAAGATCGTATCTGTAACGTTTGTTTATTTTCCGAAGTAATCCCAAAGAAGGTTCCATCACAGCTGCAAATATAGAATCTTTTTGTTGTTCATAGGGAATGAATCGTTCTTCATAGCACGTACATTGCTTACTTACTATATTTCTCCATTTCTGTGGGTTTATCCTAGACCATATCTGTGGGGATAAATTGTATTGGTCAAAACATCTCAACCATTGTTTCCAGTCATTCTCCTTCAGATCTTGTGGTTTCTCGTGATCCAATATTCTTTGTATATCTAATAATTCTTTGATCTTCTTCTTGATCAAGGGATATGATGTTTGGGCTCGAGATTGTAATAAATACTTTGAATAGGACCTGTTCATTGCCCTTATCTGCCATATTTTGTGAAATACATATGCTTGGGACATTGAGAACATGTTTTGATCAGGACGAATTTCAAAATCTTGTATTTTTTCGTTGATCAAATAGTAGTTGGTAATTTGACCTCTATTTATTCTTGAAATATCATTATTGAGAATGAATATTCGTCCGTAAATTGTTGCTATATTCCCCGTGGATCGGATCCAAGCGGATCGAATCCAAAATTTGATATTTAACCCGATGAAATGAATAACACTTGGTAAAAGATCTTGGTCCATTCTTTTGAGAAAAAGTTTCATTAATTTCATAGAATAGAACCTTTTTCGGATTAATTGGACACTTTTATTTCGAAATCGACCAGGTATTCGCCGAATCTGAACCAATCGTTTTTTTAATGTTGATCCCAATATGTTAAAACTCCCCTTCGATCCGGTATTAATCTCTGAATCCACCAGAGACATTCCAGTTATAGGAGGGCTATTTATGATCGCGATAGATTCGATCCGCTCCTTCATTGTGGTCGTCCGATCATCTGGATCTTTAACATTAATTGTTCGGGTTTCATATCCAAATTGATCATTATCTTTAACATTAATTGTTCGGGTTTCATATCCAAATTGATCATTATCTTCTGGTGAATCATTTGCACTACTCATAGGGGTAGCCTCACTCGGTAATTGATTTTGTATCCGGTCATTCAGTTCACTCTTGTCTATATATCTAACTTGTGGAACGCGTCTTATTCCTGTAGATCCCATTAATTTTCTCTTCAATTTTTGGAAGAGAATAAATTCTCTCCTCAATCCTCTTTTCACTTTTTTGAAGATGATCCATCCTCTCCTCAATCCTCTTTTCAATTTTTTGAAGATAAATTTTGTGAAGATAGGTTGAAAAAATTCGGAAAAAGGTCCTAAATTTGGGATTGGATCACCATAAGGTACGTCAGTTTCCAATCCAAGAGTTGTTAAATAACTCCAACGCAATTTGTTTTCGAATCGGAGTTTGGATCTATGCCAAGGCTTCAAACGAAAAGGAAATAGAAGCTTTATCTGCATACCATTTTGTTTCCAATTGTCTGGGAATTCTGTTTCGGAAAATTCGGCTCCATCAGGAGCGCATTTTACATGCACTTCTCTCCTCATTTCTTCCCAATCTTTGGAAAATTCGGGGACTTGAAATAGTAATATACGACCGATATTCTTGGCTATTATAAGTGATGGTAATATTATACGTTTTCTCAAAATTGATTGAGCCACTAATAATAAACCTCTTAAATGGTTCAATTCCGACCACAGTGTACATAAGGACTCAACGAGTGCCGGATTGTAGGAGGGGATGATCGGCTTCGATTCTTCGTATCTATGGATTTTCTTCTTCTGGGTTTGTTCATTCACTCTATCAGAATTTGACATGTCGTAATAATCTTTAGGATAAGCGGGTATTTCCATTCTTACCAAAAAGAAAAAGGAATGTGCATTCGGTTGCATCCTCTTCCATATCATAATTTTACGTCTTTGAGCACGTATGGATCCTCTGATTAAATTCCGACGATAATCTGTCTCTTCAAAATAACGTTTCATAACTATTTGTCTTTCCCCAAGAGAAAAAGTCAGTGTACTTCTTACCTTTCTTGGACGAATCCTATTCTCTGTGGGTTCAGTTGTGGAACCATCATCATATTCACCTATCATCAAACCAGATGAAAATCGAGGCACATGTTTCGGAATCTCTATAATTTGGAGAAGTTCATTCAATAGTATTTCGTTGTAAAGGGTAATAAAATCTTTCGTTTGCGTTGAATCATCCGTAGATACATTCCCACGAAAATTTCGTAGTATTGTCCACTCATGTTGCGCCAAAGACTCGAAAAGGAAAATCTGTTCAGAAGTAACCTTCTGTTCCGTAGTAACAAGATCGAGAATAAATTCCCATTTTACGGTACCTGTGGGTGCAACGTTTCTACCGTCGATTTGGCTGTAAATATTAACCAAATAGTTTGTGTAGATCCGTTCATTACATGAAGCTATTTCCGGTACGATATCTATATAGGCTACTCGAAGGGCTATTTCCAACCGCAGGAAATTGATGAACAAATCATCATCTTTTGCATAGATCTCTTGAATCTGATCAGAAGGCATTTCCAACAAATCTTTTGGATAGATCAGGTTACCAAAATAAAAATCTATATTTGAAGAATCTATATTCGACAAATACTCTTCAAAGATCTTCCTTGCTTGATTTGAAATTATTCGTTCTGTTAATAGATAAAGCCGTTTCGAAATAGGTTCCACTTTGACTATTTCCGATGATTTAGTGATCGGAATGAGCGAACGACCAGTATCTGTAGGTAAGAGTTCCCAGGGTAGTCGAAAGCTTTCGTGTTCCAATTCCTGCCAATGATGAGAGATATGGTACCCATACCCAAATTGATCATTTTGGAATCCCTCTTTACAGTCTTTCATAGATACCTCTGTCAAATCCGAAAGATTTGAAATAATCGAATCGTTCAGCATTTGGGGGAACTCGAATTGGTTTATTGTTCCACGGAATGCCCCATTAAGGAATGGATCATACATTTCAGTAAAAGAATCTCCCTGAGAATTGGAGAATTGAACTCTCCTTTCCATAACATTTTCAGCAGGAGATCCATTGCTTAAAGCTTTCACTCGATCCGAAAATTCATTCCCTAAATAATCTCTTCTTCTTTTCATGGTATGGATCCACCTATGATAAGGATCCTCAGATGAGCAAGAAGTATCTAAAAGATCTCTATATTTCCCGAGCTTTTCCCCAAGGACCGATACACTAGGTAAAAACGTAAAAGAGATTCTTTGTTTTCCATCACTCAAATATGTGCCAAAAAAATATTGAGATACTTCGGTCCTCACAGGACCTAGTTGAGTAGGGCTATTCCCGATATATCGTATCGGCCGATAAGCTCTATTATGATTAAAGAACATAATGGGCCATGGTTGCTTGAACCATGATAATTGTTCTTCTTTCAGAAGTCCTTTCAGTTTTTTCGGATCTATAGCCACAGAGCGGTCATCTCTAACCGCAGCCACAGAGTGATCATCTTTAGCCACAGAGTAATCATCTTTAGCCACAGAGCGGTCATCTCTAACCGCAGCCACAGAGTGATCATCTTTAGCCACAGAGCGGTCATCTCTAGCCGCATCCACAGAGTGATCATCTTTAGCCACAGAGTGATCATCTTTAGCCGCAGAGCGATCATTTTTGTCACCGATGTAATCATTATTGCTTATAAGGAACGGTGATGGGGCTCTACCTAAACAGAAGAAACAATAATAAAAAAGAAGTAGACTAAAGGTTCGATGGATATAACGTCTTAATATAGTATAATCGATAGGTGAATTACGTTCTATACGTAAAGATACCGATTTTGTAAAAATTATGAATAGAATATGACCACCCAACCAACCGCAAAAACTACTTATAATAAATGAGATATTATCGCTGTAACGAAAAAGAAAGAGGTTAACCAGTCTTGTTAATACGGGATTTGCTAAAAGAATGGGATTAAACAATTGAAGAATTAGACCACCCATAAATATACTTAGAATTTTTGGATTGTTGATCGAATTTATGGGGTGCAGAGATTCAGAACTTGAAGGTTCTTTCTTAATTTGGTAAAAACGAAAGAACATGTATGGTACCACTAATAAAGTTATTGCGTGAGGTTTCCACAACGCTGCATAGATGGGCGAATAGTACATGGACACAAAGACTATTAATTGTCCCATAATAGAACCACTTATAGCTATTATACCATAGAGAGTTTCTCCCAAAAAGAAAGATCTCATGGAATATATTTTAGAGGGACCAAAAGGCAATGTAGTTATAAATCCATAATATAGCCCAAATAAAATGATCGGACCTGAGACTTCTACCCATGATGATAATGGATCCCATAGTAGATCAAGTACTCTTATCATATTGAAACTCCTTTTTGATCGAAATAAAAGAATGAGAAACAGGAATAGAATAAATAGATCTGGTATCCCCCATATATATATGGGAGATACAGATAGGAATAGTTATCATTTTATACATCCATAAATTCGATTTAACAGAATAGATTCCAATATCTAACATATAGGAAATCAATTTAGAATAGATATTATAACATAACATCTGGATATATGCATATGCTATTAATACATATATTCCCTGTTATCTTATCTAGGAGTAGAAGTACTGGTATAGAACTCGTTGTTCTTTCTGACCAGGGTGGTTCGATCCAAGTTATCTAAATTTTCATTACGTCGTAGAGGGCGGGTAACCAATTCAAGTACATCTCTCGCATTGGCAAATCCATGAATCTGGGCAAAAGTAAATTCAACTGACCATTTAGTACCAATTCCTCTCGCCCCTAACGGGTTAGCATGAGCCATTCCGGTGATGGCTAAGTCGGGTTGTAGCTCGCGCATACGTCGTATCTGATTCGAATTGTCTGGTTTCTCCACAATTCGTGGTATTGGTATACACATTCTTATACATGTATCTTGTAAAAGTGCTAATTCAGCAGCTTGATACCGTTTATCCATATATGGAATACCAATTTCATAAACGATCATGCCACATCTGATTAAGAATCTTGCTAGAGATATTTCTAGCAGATTATCTCCCATGAAAAAGACAGATTTCCCGCGTACCAAATAAAGATAATCCTTTAAACTCTCCCATACCCGTTCCTCTCTTTCCTCCAGACTCTGGGTCTCCATACCAAATACAGGACAAATCTTTTCAATCCAAGCGCGCGTTCCGTCCGGACCAATAGGAAAAGGAGCTACGATTAATTCACATTTTTTTCGTCTTATCAAAGTTGTTGCTGTACGACCCAGAAATGGGTTAACGCCACAAACATAAACTCCATCACCCAGTGATGGAAGATCGGCATATCTCTGAGCGGGCAACCAACCCGATACCTTGATGAATTGGCGTCTTAATTCTGTATCAAGTTGAGAGACCAAATTCGAGGGTAAAGACCCAAAAATAACTAAGGGAGGATGATTTGCATACTCCACTAATTTCTTTTCCTTCAGAAGAGGAAAAGGGAATAAATTTGTTTTTGTTATAGTTTCTTTTGATTCACCAATGGGGAATTCTTGTTCTGGACAACGATGTGCCATTACAGCTAACACAGTATCTTCCCCCTGAGTAAAAGCATAATCCAGTCCATTTGCTCTTGCCACTAGAATTGGTACTCCAATTTCATATTCCAATTTGGGTGCCATACCTTCTAAATCCATTTTTATTATTTCTGTAGTACAAGTGCCTATCCATATGATGACGCTGGGGTCTCTATCTTTTCTTATCCGAATACAAAGCGTTTTCAATTCCTCATAATCGTTCAAATGGGCCGAGATATCTCCTTCTTCTAATTCTGCCATTGCATAGCGGGGTTCTGCAAAAATCATAACTCCAAGTGCATTTTGCAGAAAATAACCACATGTTTTTGTGCCCACTACCAAAAAGAAACTGTCTTCAATCTTTTGATACAACCAAGATACACAGCTAATAGGACAAAAAGTATGATAATTACCCGTTTCACATTCAAAAGTTATAGTTTCATCAATTTTGGCCGACATAATAGGGAGGAAAAGAATAAATGGTTGAGGATAAATAAGGAAAAGAAATAATGAATAAAAAGAAGAATGAAAAGAAAGGATCGAATTTACAACGAATTGTGAATAAATTGTTGATTCTAAATCCTTGTAAACCCAAGTAAATTTTCCTGATTCTTTTTTTTCTGCCCCCCACCACCAATGGGATTTAGATAAAGATCAGAGAGTAAACTGAATAATTCCCGATCTGGAATCTCTTTTGGAACAATACCTTCTGGTTGGGATAATATTTGATCTGCTATGTCTAGATAATATTTACACACATAGTTAAGGGATGGTTCAGATCCAACCATTTCAAATAAGGTTTTACCCTTGACTCTGGAAACTCGGATATCTTCAATAATAGGTAATACTTCTATTACGGGCATTGGACAGGCTTCCACATATTTATGGATAAGATCTCTTTTAGATGTACGATTTCCAACCAAGCCTGCTAATCGGAGTGGATGTGTACGAGCTTTTTCCCTTATAGAGGCAGTAATACGATTAGCTGCAAATAATGCATCGAATCCATTATCCGTAATTATTACACAATAATCTGCATAGTTCAATGGAGCGGCAAAACCTCCACAAACCACGTCGCCTAATACATCGAATAATATAATATCATATTCGTAAAATGCATTTAATTCTTTTAACAGCTTCACAGTTTCTCCCACCACATATCCTCCACATCCGGCTCCTGCGGGTGGACCCCCTGCTTCCACACAATCCACCCCTCCATAACCCTTGTGAATTACATCTTCGGGCCAAATATCCTCATAATGATAATCCTTGGATTGTAAAGTATCTATAATTGTAGGTATTAGAAATCCTGTAAGAGTAAAAGTACTATCGTGTTTGGGATCACACCCAATCTGTAACACTTTTTGACCACGTCTCGCTAGGGCGACTGAGATATTACAACTAGTCGTTGATTTACCAATTCCGCCTTTCCCGTAAACTGCTATTTTCACCCGCCAATCCTCCTTTATCTAAATCTCAAAGTTATCTCTTTATTTCAAGGTTCTATA